TGCAAAACTTGTTGTCGGACCTGATTAATTGCTCTTTGTTTTTCAAAAAAAAGAGTTTCATTTTTGTAATTTTCTAATTGTTCCAAACTCTTGCAAGTAGCATTAATCAAATTTACTTTTTCTTGTTCTATCTCAGAATATCCATTCGTTCGATACTCATCTGCTTTGATTTCCACTTTCCGTAATCTAACCCGAGCTCTTTCGAGCTGTTCAATGGCTCCTCTACGTAATTCTTCTGAATTTCGAATAGTACTCAAGATCCTCTGTTTTCGCTTATCTAATAAATCATTTAATGAAAGTAGATTATCTTTCCATTCATTTCACAACTATCATATCTCTTCCCGAACCAAACATGAATCTTTCGATTCATTTGGCTCTCACGCTCAATTGTTTCTTTTCTTTGATTGATGGGCATTCCCATATTTTTGAGCCTATCCTCTCTTTTCTGTTCGTTCGTATTCAAAGATATTGAAACTGATCTAACATCAGAATCTCTAGGAGGACTCTTTAGACCAGACAAAAAATAAAAAATTGTCAGCAAAGTTGTTTCTTTATTTGTTCTTTATTTACAACTTATTTCCAAAAACAAAAATAAAAAAAAAAAAAGATTATCAAAGAAGAAAGAATAGAATTCTTTCTTCTTTATATGCTATGATAAATTAGATCAAGATTCTAATAGAATAGAATTATGAACTTCATTCTCATTATTATTAGAATGATATTTATATTTTTTTCATCCAAAAAATCATCTTTTTTATACAAATACAATACATAGGTCGTCGATTCGGCAGTGGACAAAAAAGGGGGATCCATCTTTCCAGTTAATGGTTCAAAGAATTTTATCCATATGAGTGTTCTACATCGGATAAATTCCCAATTCTTCCTTTTTTCTTTTTATCATTTTTAAACCTTTTTGGTACTAACGTAGCGGTAGAAAGAGTACCATGTTATGCTGTGCCTGGACTTCAAACAATTTATCTTTAACCATGTAAAAGACCTCAACATTATTGGTTGATAGAGAAGAGAATCAAAGTTCATTTACCAATTAGTTACGAAATGCTATGGTTCTTACATATGATTTCTGAATGAAATCCAATTCCGAAGTAATTCGTCGAGATTGTGCACCCTTTGTTCCTATTTCTGCTATAAAAAATAATAGAAAGAAAGTGCAGCCGGTGAAATCCAACCTATTCTTGAAATACACAACTCGCACACACTCCCTTTCCAAAAAAAATCAATACACCCAGCACTACGCTTAGATTTATTGGATTTGTTGCTAAAATATCGGTATTAAATTCGAAACTCCCAGCGGATGGCCAGTGCCCCACGGAAACAAAAGAATCGGTTCTATTTTTCATATGCTCTCCCTTTATAGATAGGACTAACAAAGAACAGAGTTCTTTTTGTATCACTCCGCTTATTATTCTTAATCTTAATGGAATTTGAGAATTCTCAAATTTATTAGTTATGGTTATGTTTTTATTCTTCTTTTCTTTTTTTTTACATTTTTATTCTACTTAAACATTAAACAAAAGGATTTGCAAATAAAAGAGCTAATGCCACGACCAGTCCATAAATGGTTAAAGCTTCCATAAAAGCCAGACTCAGCAATAAAGTACCTCGTATTTTACCCTCTGCTTCTGGTTGTCTCGCAATACCTTCTACGGCTTGGCCCGCAGCAGTTCCTTGACCAACCCCAGGTCCGATAGAAGCAAGCCCTACAGCCAATCCAGCAGCAATAACGGAAGCAGCAGAAATAAGTGGATTCATGGTAAGTTCCTCGCACCAAAAAAAGAAATGATTAATGATACAACCAACCAATGAATTAAATGAATTAGTACTTAATCTACTTCTTTTTCTACTTCTCAGGTCGAAGTAACTAAAAGCTCAAAATGGAATTCAGAATATTACTGAATTGTCAGAACTACTTCGAGATATCGTTTTTCCTTTCTACCTTATGACCTTATGTAAATAGATATGTATATAGTTTTAGTAATTGCATTTCCTTGTTTATAAACTATTCTATTATTTCTCTTTCATTCAATTCACAATCACAGACAAAATAGAAAAAGGACTGATATGGGAATCCATATAAATGCAGTGGACTAGAAAAAAAGAGATAGGGGTCATTACTATCTAACTAGTAAATAGCATAGAATTTTATTCTTCCATAACGTAAATCACCTGCACTTTTTATTCTATACATATATGTAGTAGGATCCCCAACCCTTCTTTCTTTCTTGATATATACATACATGTAGCTATTTGCATTTTATTCTACAACTCAGTGGATTATATGGAACCCCCCGCATTGCTTGATTTGGGATAAGCTTCAAAAAAGACTAGACTATTTCAAAAGTTAGTCAATGATGACCCTCCATGGATTCACCTATATAAGCCGCAGCCAAAGTTGCAAAAATAAGAGCTTGAATACCGCTTGTAAATAATCCAAGAAACATGACAGGTATAGGAACTACTAAAGGCACTAAAGAAACAAGAACAACAACCACTAATTCATCAGCCAATATATTCCCAAAAAGTCGAAAACTAAGAGATAAAGGTTTGGTGAAATCTTCTAGAATATTAATTGGTAAAAGTATTGGAGTTGGTTGAATGTATTTCCCGAAATATCCCAATCCTTTTTTACTAAGACCCGCATAGAAATATGCCACTGACGTGGGTAAAGCTAAAGCAACAGTAGTATTTATATCATTCGTGGGCGCAGCTAACTCTCCATGAGGTAACTTTATGATTTTCCAAGGTAAAAGAGCGCCTGACCAGTTAGAAACAAAAATAAATAGGAACATCGTTCCTATAAAAGGAACCCAAGGACCATACTCCTCTCCAATCTGAGTTTTGCTCAAGTCTTGAATAAATTCAAGGACATATTCGAAGAAATTCTGACCGTCGGTCGGAATGGTTTGTGGATTCCGAACAGCTATGATGACTGAACCTAATAAGATAGCAATTACAACCCAAGAAGTGATAAGTACTTGGGCATGAATTTGTAAACCTCCTATTTGCCAATATAAATGTTGGCCTACTTCTACACCTGATATATCATATAACCCTTTGAGTGTTTTAATGGAACATGGTATAACATTCATATTGTCCTCTAACAGAAATCGAACTTCAAAAAAGTAATTATTTTGATTCAACCATTTCTTTCTCAATTCATCTATGTTCATTCATGAATTTAAGTTTTCTGAATCGTATATTTCGGATACTGAGAAATCACATAAAAAAAAATACCAATCATTTTCTCTTTTCAATATTATTTGATAGTCAAAACATAGTTCAAACTCCAAAAGATGCAAACCAAAATAGTAACAATCAAAGAGAGTTCACCAAAAACAAACTAATCTTCTTCTTTATTCTTCTTAATGATAAGAGTAATGATAAGATAATCAACCATTTTTTATATAACTGGAACGGCCCTCACAAATTGCAGATACTAATTTGGTAAGAATCAATCGAATCGAAGCTATAGCATCATCGTTGGCCGGAATAGAAATATCTGCAAGATCTGGGTCACAATTTGTATCAATTAAACAAATCGTCGGAATACCCAAAATGGAACATTCTCGAAGAACCGTATATTCTTCTTGCTGATCAACGATAATTACAATATCGGGCAATCCCGTCATATATTTGATCCCACCCAGATATGCTTGCAAGGTAGATAAATTTCTCTTCAACATTGCTGCATCTCCTTTGGGGAGACGATTGAATTTCCCCATCTTTTGTTCTGTTCTTAAGTCCCTGAACTTCTGAAGTCTTGTTTCTGTAGTATACCAATTCGTTAACATACCACCAAGCCTTTTTTTATTAACATAATGACATCGAGCCCTTATTGCTGCTGATGCTACTAAATCCGCTGCTTTCTTTTTGGTGCCAACGATTAAGAATTTTTTTCCCCTACTTGCTGCATCAAAAACTAAATCGCAAGCTTCTGATAAAAAACGAGCAGTTATAGTAAGATTTGTAATATGAATACCCTTACGCTTTGCAGAGATGTAAGGAGCCATTCTAGGATTCCATTTATTAGTACCATGACCAAAATGAACTCCTGCTTCCATCATTTCTTCCAAATTGATGTTCCAATATCGTCTTCCCATTTTCCCACACTTTCTCTTTTTCTTTTTTTTTTTCAAAGAGATTCAGTACCCTATGAAATAAATAATTGTTCCGACGGAACCTTCTACCAGGATTGACCATTGATCTACGACCCAAACCATGAATTTCATTCTTTATTTTTTATTTCATTGATTACGAAATACATAATTGGACCGGAGAGTTAAAGTAAAAAGAATGAACCTCTTGTTAAGAATTAGTAAATTACATTACGTAAATGATTGGTCTGATGTCTCATGGAAAGTGTTTGGGGCACAAGAACAAAATAATTCTCTATGGTATAACAAAATATCTCTCATTTCCAACTCGAATAGATCCTTCCTTTTAATTTTCAAATGAATGTTTTTGTCTTGCTTTGAACGATGTACTAATTTGTTGAATCCGGTACCAACCGGTATAATCCCCCCCAGAACAACGTTCTCTTTCAGGCCTTTCAACCAATCAATACGACCTCGTAGAGCAGCTTTTGCTAAAACTCGAGCAGTTTCTTGAAAACTCGCTTCGGATATGAAACTTTGAGTATTCAGAGATGACTTCGTTATTCCCAATAAGATTGCCCGATAACAGATCGCTTCGTCCAAAACGCGCCCTGCTCGCTCTGCTCGCAACAATCCAATAAATTCCCCAGGTAAAAAAACATTAGACATTCCATCTTCTGAAACCAAAACTCTTGATGTTACTTGACGTACAATAATCTCTATATGTCTATTATGGATCTGTACCCCTTGGGATCGATAAACCTTTTGGATCTTATTAACCAAAGAGATACGACTTTGGGCTATGGTTAGTTCAGCTCCAATCAAGAATCCCCAAGGGATCCCAAGAATCCTTCGGATACGTTCGTCCCAACCTTCAACTCTTCTTTCGAGGTTCATCGATATTGAATCAATTGAACGAACTTCTAAGATTTGTTCCACTTTTGGAAGACCTTGCGTTATGTCACCAGATCTCGATTTTTCATATATAAATGTAATTAATGTGTCTCCTTCAGAAAAGATTTCTCCATAATGGCCATGGACAGTTGCTCCTGGAGTGACCAAATAGGGCTTAGATGATCTTATAACTAAAGAGTCAACATGAACAATGAAAATTTGACCAGATTTTTTTATGCGTAATCCATATTTCAATAGACATGCATTTTCACAAAGGAATTGTCCAAGGCTAATTATTGTCCATGCCTCTTCACAAGAATCGTGATGGAGAAAACACCAATTCAAATGGAATGAATTCCAAATGATGTTACTGCATGGATCGGGATTATAAATCCTACTATTTTCATCTAGGAAACAGTATTGAAATGGAAGTACTTGAAGCACTTGGAAAGTCTGTTGAAAATTTTCAAGTAAAAAATATTTCTTTAAAAAGACTTGATTATAAGTTCTTAAATAGTAAGATGAACGAAGATTTACTATTTTAGGCACAATAGTACCTAAAGGACCCAACAAATCCCTAATTGGAGTCATGGGATCCGATCCTTTTGTCGCATTATTATATCTCGAAGTATTGAAGGGACCAATTCGAGAGCAATTGGATGATGACAAAATTATGAAAGATTGGCATTCCTTATTTCGATTCAACAACGTACCAAGAGTTCCCTTATGTTGGGGAAATGCTTGAATCTTTGCCTTGGAATCAAAAGGATTTCTATAGATACGATCTAATTCATTATTGGAAATCAATCCTGAACCTGGCGTATCATACCTTTTTTCGGTATACGAAATAGTGGACTTTACTAACTCAATTCGGATGAAATCACGAAGCAGATCATTTGCCCTTATTTCAACAAAAGAAGCATGAACCTCTTCTTCTATAGAACTCTTTTTTTCTTGGTCCCAAGTCAATACTAAGCAAGCCCGAACTAATTGAATACTTGTGTGATAAATTCCTCGAATTGACTTGCCATTTCCATAAAGTATATAATTGACAATTCGAAGTTGGACATTATCCTTTTCCTGCAAGAGATCCTGAAAGAAAAGTGTTGCTAAATTTATTCCATCAGCTATTTCATATGTGACTACGGGACGAACCAAAACAAAAGACTTTTTTTTGGTAGGTGTAATGCGTTGGACATAGATCCAATTTTTCAATTTTTTTGATCCTTTAGAATCTTTTTTTCCCATTCCTGGTGGTATCAAAATGCCACTGTGCCTAGATATTTTATCCACCTCTCCAGAAAAATGAATATCTCCAGAAAAGATTTTCAGTTCCATACTCTTTTTTTTTTTCTCCACTCGGACTAATCCACCTACTCGACTTCTTGTATTTATATTGAAAGCAAGTCGTGTATCTACTCCAATGATACTATTGTTCCGGACCATTATGGGCGAAGATCCGGGTAAGATATGCACTTCCTCGGGAATGAAAAAAAATCGATCTACTTTAGTTTGCATTTGGTATTTCGAACTAAATTCTTTTGCTCCTCGATACTCAATCAAATTCTCTTTTTTTACAATTGAATCTACTTCGTAAATCCCATATTTAGTAATTCCCGAACTGCTTCTTCTGTATCGCGGATCATCAAAATAAGCAAGAATACTATTTCTACGTAAAATACCATTTCTAGGTATTTTAATCGAAATACCAAAACAGGGTCTTAGCTTTTTTTCTTGTTCTTGATCATATTGTAAGGGAATCACAAATCTATTCCTTCGCTTTTTCGCCAAGGAATTCTCTTGACGAATATAAGTAGAAGGCTCTATGAGATTCCAATGACCCTTGGTCCGATAAGGTTTTGAATAGTCAGGAATTTTCCTATCTTTTTTACCAAAAGTATCCAACAATTTATGTTTTACTTGATCATGAGTCAGTGAGAGATCAAAGATATATCTTTCTTCGAGAGAAAAAGAATTAGTATTAAATTGATCTTGATCCTTGTGGAGTGAAAAAGACCCTATCTTGGATCTGCATAGACCTCCTGCTAATATCCATAAATGACTTGTTTTTGGTAATAGATGAACATTACTATATGTATATTCGGGCGCATGATAGCCATCAGTGCTCCAGTGCATTTCTCCTTCTGACTCAGAATAAATATGTTTTTGAACCCTCTCTTTAAAATGAAAAGTGGACGTTCCGGCACGAATCTCGGCAATCACTTGTTCTGATTCTACATATTGATCATTTTGAACTAAAATCAAACTTTTTGTTGGAATATTCACATTATGTATAATATCTCGACTCTCAATAGTTACATACAAGTCTATAAAACATAGAAAAGCAGGATGCCCATGACGGGTACGTGTGGGATGAACCAAATCCTCATCAAATTTTATTTTTCCATTAGAGGGAGTTCGTACATATTCGGCAGTACCGCCTGTGAATACTCCGCCGGTATGAAAAGTTCTTAATGTTAGTTGAGTCCCCGGT